GCTTTTTTATCATTATTGATAGGAATTTCTCTTGTTAAGACCCTATGAATCGCTTGAACCCCAGATTCATACTAGAACCACGATGATTCAATAAAACCCTAAAGCTAAGCACAAGGATTCCTTGAGTAAGAACCATTGGATCATCACTTATTCAATCAATAGGATACGTATTTTATTATGACTAATAATACAAAAAAATTTGTCTGTTGGTTAAACAAAATAGGCATAATTTGAAATAAAAAAAATCTTTCGATTTATAACTTCTAATTCTTTTTTTGAAAAGCAATTTTTTTTGAATCCGATCTCGAGGTCTGAATATTAAATATGAATCATAGTTCAAATATTTCTTGATCTATTTTAGCTATTCCGTGTTTCAGATACCAAAAAAAATATCCGACGAGGTAGAACCATCTCTATCAGGATAAGATGACAGACTCATTTTCTGTATTATCAATAGGATCAATTAGAACAAGTCACACACTCATATTTCCGGAAATACAGAAAGAAAGAAATTCCGCGATCGAACTACCGGAATAGAAATAGGAGCTCTAAAAATTCACTGTGTATTGAAAGGCTAGAACTTCCTGGTTTTTTTGGATTTCATTTTCTTGTGGATTTAATTCATTGAAATTCCATCCAGTAAAACGGAAGAATTATAAATTTCCAAAATAATAGATAGGAATACTGCAAATAAAGCCATTGCAACTCCCATCAAAGGGGTAGTTCCCCACCCAGGAGCTACTTTACCATATTCCGAATTCAACGGTTTCAATAAAGCCCCTACGGTAGTAGGTTTTGGACGAGATCTAGAACTACCCTCAACGGTTTGTGTAGCCATAAATCCGATTATATTCATTGAGATCTGTTGACTTTGTATACAATTCCGTTGTAAATAAATGATTTTATCATAGATCCATTGTGGTCTTAAAATTATATAATAATGGAAACAGCAACCCTAGTCGCCATCTTTATATCTGGTTTACTTGTAAGTTTTACTGGGTATGCTTTATATACCGCTTTTGGGCAACCCTCTCAACAACTAAGAGATCCCTTCGAGGAACACGGAGACTAGTCGAAGTAATGAGCCTTCCAATATGGAAAGGCTCATTACTTCAATTGAGATAATGAAAAATCATTTCATTTTTTAGTTGGAACTTTAGGAGGTTCCCGAAAAAAGATAGCGAAAAAAATTATCCCTAGAGTAGAGACTAATAGAAATGTATAAACCAATGCTTCCATAGATTCGATTGTGGTTTACAATTATAGCTTCCATACCTGTTTACTTGGGATTATTTCCCGATAATGATAAAGAAAGGGCGGTAATTCAAATCAAGATTGCTCTAGTATCCTATGTCAAATCACAAAGCAATGTTGTATTAAACTCCTTGTCTTCGTGTAGTTGGATCTCCAATTTTTTGGAATGCACCAAATTCTACTTGAACATCCAAATCGGGGTCAATACCAGCAAAAACATCTCTGAACAAGGTTCTAGACCCATGCCAAATGTGCCCGAAGAAGAAGAGTAGAGCAAAGGAGGCATGTCCAAAAGTAAACCAACCCCTCGGACTACTACGAAAAACACCATCAGATTTCAAAGTAGCACGGTCTAATTCGAAAATTTCACCCAATTGAGCACGTCTAGCATATTTTTTCACAGTAGCAGGATCGCTATAACTGACTCCGTTGAGTTCGCCACCGTAAAACTCAACAGTTACACCTACTTGTTCAACACTATACTTTGATTCTGCTCTTCTAAAAGGAACGTCAGCTCTAACAATTCCGTCCCCATCTATCAAAACGACCGGAAAGGTTTCAAAAAAAGTAGGCATACGGCGTACAAAGAGTTCACGTCCTTCTTTATCTCTAAAAATAGGGTGTCCTAACCATCCAACAGCTATTCCATCGCCGTTGTCCATTGAGCCCGCTCTAAATAATCCTCCTTTCGCCGGATTATTGCCAATATAATCATAAAAGGCCAATTTCTCAGGAATTTTCGACCAAGCTTCTGATAAACTTTGATTTTCGGCTAGCCCAGCACTTACTCGTCGGTATATTTCTTGCTGAAAGTATCCCTGATCCCATTGATAACGAGTGGGTCCAAATAATTCGATCGGAGTAGTTGCTGAACCATACCACATAGTTCCGGCAACAACAAAAGCTGCAAAAAAGACAGCCGCGATACTACTAGAAAGAACGGTTTCAATATTGCCCATACGTAATCCTTTGTATAGACGTTGAGGCGGACGGACACTAAGATGGAATAGACCGGCTAATATGCCTAATGTCCCTGCTGCAATATGATGAGAGGCTATTCCTCCTGGAACAAAAGGATCAAAGCCTTCCACGCCCCATGCTGGACTTACAGGTTGTACTTTTCCAGTTAGTCCATAAGGATCGGACACCCATATTCCGGGCCCGTACAAGCCTGTTACATGAAATGCACCAAAACCAAAACAAGCCACCCCGGAAAGAAATAAATGAATTCCAAAAATCTTAGGCAAATCCAAAGAAGGTTTTCCCGTACGTTCATCAGAAAATATTTCTAGATCCCAATACACCCAATGCCAAATAGCTGCCAAAAAGCACAAGCCAGAAAACATAATATGCGCTCCGGCCACACCTTCGTAACTCCAAATGCCGGGATCCGTTATAGTCCCCCCTGTAATACTCCAACCGCCCCATGAATTGGTTATTCCTAAACGAGTCATGAAAGGTATAACGAACATACCCTGTCTCCACATTGGATCAAGAACGGGGTCAGAGGGATCAAAAACTGCTAATTCATACAGAGCCATCGAACCGGCCCAACCAGCAACCAGAGCTGTATGCATGATATGGACAGAAATCAACCGACCGGGATCATTTAATACGACGGTATGAACACGATACCAAGGCAAACCCATGGAAATACCCCTTTATCAAAGAAAAATAACACTATGTAACTTTATTGCATTGGAAAAGACTATGACTATGCAATGGATCCCTTTTGTTCAATGGATTATCTCGGAACAAGGGTTAATGTTTGTTCTATTCTGTTGGTAATAATGGAACAATTAGGTTTGTAGGAACAAAGAGAAACAAATCTATTCTATACCCGATAAGTAGCAATACGCAATGGGGAGTTGATATCAGCGTCTACCAGTAAATGCTTTCATACTTGTTCATGATTGGAAGGCTATATTGGTAAGAATTTTCCTTTATTTATTCTGTCTTCTTAAACTAAATCTTTCTAATCTATGCAGAAAATAGAATTAAAGGTTGATATTATAAAGACAATAATCCTAATTATTACGTTTCCACATCAAAGTGAAATAGAGTACTTAATTTTTTCTTTCATTTAATGCCTATTGGTGTTCCAAAAGTTCCCTTTCGAAGTCCTGGAGAGGAAGATGCATCTTGGGTTGACGTATAGTGCGACTTGTCAGATATATTGGGTCATATGGGATTTCCCCGTTCTCTCTACCGATTGAGATATCCTCCCTTTCGCCCAAGAAAAATGGATTGAATCATACCAAATTTGGAGCGTGAAATGCAATTAGATCTATTTTTTAGTTTTAGGGGGATTCAGATTAATATTATCAATTAGAATAATTTATGGTTGGCTCGGTTGGACTAAAAAAATGAAGTATCCAGGCTCCGTTTATAAAAACCCGAATCCCAGTTGGGAATATATTGCAGATTACTACTTGTATTATATAGTTTATTTACTTTAACTCTTAATCGTTTCGATTTGAAATTAAAAATAGAAAAAGAGTGATTTTAACTTTAATCACTCGATTAAAGTAATGAATATAATATGTTGAATATTAAAATTGACGAAATAAATAAAAAAAGGGGGGGGGGGGGAAATCTTAACAAAAAAACCAAGTGGTATTGGAAAGATTTGTCCTATATGTGCAAATCAAAATCGTGCAGATCTTTACCCGGAGTAGAGCATAAACCTAAAAAAATTAAAGAGACCCATTCAAGAACAAGAAAATGACATCGTGATTTCGATTGGATCTCGATGATATGATACATCAATGAAAAGTAAGTTCGATAAGTTTAGTAAATTCTATTTTTTTTTTCGCTTTTAGTACAATTTTATTCTATATTTAATTATAGAAATATTATTCTATGGGTAATTGGGTAATTTCGGGAAAGGAGCAAAAAGGAATCTTTCTTGAAAAATAGCAAAGAAGACCCATTATAAGTTGTAAAAACCTCAATGAAAAATAAAAAAGGATATAAAATCTACACATTGATTTTTTTTCACAATTTTGTTTGAACCGTATGCATCAAAAGGTGCATGTACGGTTCCTAAGGGATACCATTTTACCCTAATCAACCGACTTTATCGAGAAAGATTACTTTTTTTAGGTCAAGAAGTCGATAGCGAGATCTCGAATCAACTTATTGGTCTTATGGTATATCTCAGTATCGAGGATGATACCAAGGATTTGTATTTGTTTATAAATTCTCCTGGCGGATGGGTAATACCTGGAGTAGCTATTTATGATACCATGCAATTTGTGCGACCAGATGTACATACAATATGCATGGGATTGGCTGCTTCAATGGGATCTTTTATCCTGGTCGGAGGAGAAATTACCAAACGTCTAGCATTCCCTCACGCTTGGCGCCAATGAGTTTTTTATTTGAGAGAAAAAAGAAGACTATGCCTTCACCATATGAAATATTATTTAAGTAATAATAGCATGGCACTTTGAATTCGATATGAGAAAATTTTTCTCTATTTTATTTTCAAAACATTCGATTATGTATCGAAAGAGTAGTATGAGATGAAGAGTATTCCCGATTTTTTTTATTTTATATCAGGAGCCCATTTCAGCGTCACAAACTTTTTTTCATAAAAAAAAGACTCTATTTATGTTCGAAAGAGTACAAAAAAACTTTCTTCATTATTTTTCGGATCAAAAAGAAACTTTGGGATTGCTGAACTACAGACGAAATAAATATATAAAGCAACGGAGCCATCATAGTATTTTTGAACTCCTACGAAAAGAAGGGTGGTAATTGGATAATTTACTGATCGGGATCTAATCGATTCTATATTTTTTCTTTTTTCTAACGGAAAATGAAAGTAAATTCCATTGTAGAGCCGTATGCAATGCGAAAAAGATGCACGTACGGTTGTTCAATTCTATCTTTTTTATTGTTATTCTTTATTTTTTTCTCGTCGACTCATTGTGGGAGATAGAAGAACTTTTTTTAGAGTATATCATCAGGGTAATGATTCATCAACCCGCGAGCTCTTTTTATGAGGCCCAAACGGGAGAATTTCTCCTGGAAGCGGAAGAACTTTTGAAATTGCGCGAAACCCTCACAAGGGTTTATGGACAAAGAACGGGCAAACCCTTATGGGTTGTATCCGAGGATATGGAAAGGGATGTTTTTATGTCAGCAACAGAAGCCCAAGCTCATGGAATTATTGATCTTGTAGCGGTCGAATAAAATGAATAAAAATAGTTAACCATTTGAAATTTTATCTTGTTACTAGGTTTACCATTCTGGGTTTAATATTCTATTAACTAGAAATACATTCGGTTAGGATTGATCTAAACCAGCCCATTATGTATATAATTCAGTATGCCAACTATTAAACAACTTATTAGAAACACAAGACAGCCAATCAGAAATGTCACGAAATCCCCCGCGCTTCGGGGATGCCCTCAGCGCCGAGGAACATGTACTAGGGTGTATGTGTGACTCGTTCAGATTAGAAACTGGAACAAAAACAAATGAAAGGAAACAATTTTTCCAGTATCAATAATCAGTACCGGTGAATAGTATAAACTCCAGTCACTATCTAAAATGAAAAAGATCTATTCATCTATTGGGTATGAAATTTATGGTTTCTGTTGGTATAAATCGGGTTTAAGATAAGAAAAAATTTCCAATTGGTAGCGAACGTTATCCATTTAGCAGGGAATCTTATTTTAAGAGCAAAAAATTCTGCTCCCATTCTTCCAAGAACGGACTAACAGGGTCAGCTATCCAGCTAACCTTCAAAATTAAATACCGTTACTGTACAGGTGGATCTCATTGTGAAAGACCTATTACTGAATAATTCATGGGTAGAGCCAAAAAGTTTGAACTGTACAAGTTATCAATAAGATTCTGGAAATGAAGTTAAAGGGCTCCGGTGTATAGAGAGGACCTCACCGTTTAAAAAGTAACCATAGAAACGAAGGAACCCACTATTTCTTTAATCATCTATATTTAACTTGAATTTACATTTTTTTTATTTACTTTTGTTTGATACATTAATACAATTTCTTATTTTTTTTTGTCTTGTTTCAAGGCGAAATGTCGAAAAAAAGAAAAAAAAAGAGTGGTTGGGAAGGTTATAGTAGCAAAAGCCATTGGAATTTATATTTTATACATTGGAAAAATCCGTTTTGTTATTAATAGACCAGGAGGAGAAAAGAATAACTCAAAGAAAGAAAATCAATTAGTTATTCATCAAAGTTTCATTTATTCAATGACTAGAGTTAAACGAGGGTATATAGCTCGAAGACGCAGAAGAAAAATTCGTTTATTTGGATCAAGCTTTCGAGGGGCTCATTCAAGACTTACTCGAACTATTGCTCAACAGAAAATAAGAGCTTTAGTTTCGGCTCATCGGGATAGAGATAGGCAAAAGAGAGATTTTCGTCGTTTGTGGATCACTCGGATAAACGCAGTAATTCGCGAAAAGGGGGTATACTATAATTATAGTAAATTTATACACGATCTGTACAAGAGACAGTTGCTTCTTAATCGTAAAATACTTGCACAAATCGCTATATTAAATCCGAATTGTATTTATATGATTTACAATGAGATCATAAAAAAAGAAGATTGCAACAAATATCTTGAAATAATTTAAATCAAGTTCCCCGGAGTTTATTCTCCGGGAGTATAGAGTAGAAATTCGTCTGATAAAATACGATAAATAAATAAAAATCAACAAATCCATTCAAAAAAAAAAAATTCCCAATTTTTATATTATCTTACGACGTGACAATCAAATTTAGATTCTTCTAGATTATCAGATTTTTTTAGACCAAAACCCCAACCCTGCTTGAGTTCAGATTCAAATTTGGATTCAATTATCAATTAAATTAAGTCTATTATTTATTTTTGGTTCTAAAACTAGCAGTTCTGGTAGTCGACTCGGTTCTTTCAAATTGTTTCTCATTATTAAGAAAAGGTAACAAAGATAAAATACGAGCTTGTTTTATAGCAATAGTAATTAATCGTTGTTGTTTCAAGGTCAATCTATTTACTCGCCTAGATAAAATTTTTCCTTGTTCACTAATAAATCGACTAATTAAACTCATGTTTCTATAATCAATTCGATCCCCCGATTGGATCGGGGGCAAACGCCTACGAAAGGATCGCTTGGATTTAATAAAGGGTCGCTTGGATTTATCCATAGTTTGTTTAGTTTATTCCTTATACCGAAAATCCTATTTCTTACATTCTAATTTTTTTTAGGTCCAGCCGAAATAGGATTTTATTTGTTTATGTTTATTTATCTATTTATATATAATAATATGAATTAAATATATAAATCCATTTTCTATTAAAAATAATAGTAAATAATATTATATATAATGAAAATTGTTTTGTCCCTTTACTTGAAAGGATAATCGACAGACGTTCGGTTCGATCTATTTCTTTATCTCTCCATGAATTGTATGTTTGTAACAATAGGGACAGAATTTTCGCAATTCCAACCGACTAGGCGTATTGTGGCGATTCTTTTGAGTAATATATCTGGAAACGCCCCGTGATCCCTTATTAACACTCTTTCGAACACAACCCGTACATTCCAAAATAACTTTTACTCGGACATCTTTACCCTTAGCCATGAACCTCCTTTGGATATTTGATTCAAGCAACTTTTCTATTTTTTTACTTTCTTCAAGAAAAATAGAAAAGTTGCAAATACAATTCGAAAGATTTTGTTGAAATCAATAGAGTAATAATAATAATATATAAGTAAAGAAATACTACATAATCAAATTCACAAGGTTTCTAATTATATTTAGAATCACAGTATTTCATTTAAGTATCTTGTATAATACTCTTACCCTAGACCCACATTTTTTTTATTTCCATTCGAGCCTGAACCTAAGTTTTGATGAGGTTGAATCCACTTTTCTTCTTTACTAAACTAACCCTATTTTTTTTATTCTAAAAAAAAAAGAGGGGAGGGATTAGTCACAGATAGTTGATTCTATCTCTAATCTTCGTTAACCCCTTCCCATATCAATAACTAGAATGAAAAAAAGGGGAATGTCAACGCATCTGGGAAAAAACGATTGATTTCTATTAATAGACCGGCTAAAGACCCAAACCATAAAGTACTTAGTACCGGTGCCACGGAAAGATATGTTTTAAAATCTCGCATTGAAAATCCTCCTTTTTAATTTCTTTAATGTATCAAATAAAAGTAATACATATCTAATCTATGATCCGATGTATATATGATAGTTAAAGACTACTTGTGTTTGTACACAAAATCTCTAAGCTAAGTCAAATTTTTTATTAAATAAAATGTACTATAATAATGTACTATAATAATGTACTATAATAATGTACTATAATAATGTACTATAATATAGTAGATAAGATATTTTTTTTTAAGAAAAAGAATAGCATGCCCCTTCCTGCTGAACTGAGCATTCCCGAAAAGTCTTTTTTTTTAGTTTACGACAGGTTTTCATATACATAACTATACAAATCCTTTCTATTATACCTTATATGATAAGAGACAAAAAAGAAGAGGAAATGACAGGGCAAATTAAATTATGTATTTATATGGGAAATAGGGATGTGGAAAACAAGACAAGGATTCTTTACAATTACACTATAAAAAACAATTGAATTGAAAGGGATGTAGCGCAGCTTGGTAGCGCGTTTGTTTTGGGTACAAAATGTCACGGGTTCAAATCCTGTCATCCCTACCTAATTACTTTTAGGCTGAGAAGTAAGGAGGAATTAATTGAAATTTCGATTAAAACTAGAGATACGTAATCTCTCATTTTTTTTATGATACTCTAAAGGAGCGTTTTGAGTTATAAAAAAACCTTCTCTTTCCAGTCTTATCTATTGTGATAAGAAAGCGCTCTTAGTTCAGTTCGGTAGAACGTGGGTCTCCAAAACCCGATGTCGTAGGTTCAAATCCTACAGAGCGTGATTCCATTCTTGTTAGGGCCAATTGAATTCTCGAATGAGACTGAAATAGATGATACAGTAATCGAATCTAAAATTGACCTCCTGTGGATTAGAGAAAGGAGGAGGTCAATCAAAAAAGAGTTGTTAATTAATCAAAGATCTAACTGATCACCACGTCTGTATTGTAAATATGCAGTTACAAATAATCCAGCCAAAGTAATAGGAATTAGACCTAAGACGATTCCAAATAGAAAAACTTCAATCATTTCAATTCGTTTGAAAAAAAAAAAAGAAAGGTAATATCTATCCCTAAATATTGATCTGAATTATCCATGAATCTTCAATAATCAAAAATTTTCAATTGTCGCAGTAAAGAACTATAAAATGGACAGAATCCCACAGAAAAATTTCTTGAGTTGTTTATTCAATTAATTTTAAATAAGTCGTATCTTGTTTAGACCTATAAATAGAGCGGATGTTATAGTTAAAGCCGCTAGTAAAAAACCGAAATAACTAGTTAGAGTAGGCATGAAGGAGCTAAATAAAATATGTTCTTTTTATACATATGTTTCTAAAGCACTTACCTAAGTTTCCATTTGGCAAGAGAATAAGCTCAATTGAAAGTTTTTAATTCATCAACTATTACATTATAGATGTCATTAACAAAGATAACGTAAGAGCGGTAGAAAAAAAAATAAATGAATCATCATCTGTGACATCTACACATCTCGTGATTTTGAATTAACAGGTTTTTTGCAAAACCTTTGAGTAAACTAATCGAATAATAAAATTATATTATAATAACTATGCCGTGGAACTTTATTCAAAAATG